CTAAACGAACCAGAGCCAATCCAAATTGATCTTGTAAGAGATCTGCTACGGAACGAATACGTTTATTTTTCAAATGATTCATATCGTCAAGTGTACCCATTCCAAATTTCATTCCAATCAAATGATCTGCAGCTGTCAATATATCTCGCGGTAACAAAAATGTATTGTTCTGAGGTATATCAAGATTCAGTCTTCGATTCATATTTAGTCGACCAATCTCTCCTAATTCACATCTTTGTTGAAAAAATTTTTTTTGTAATTCCGTACATAAAGATTCGGGAAATACAGGATCTCCGCCTACACAAGCAAATTGTCGATAAAACTCCAAAATGGCATTTTCTTTTGACCCTATTTTTTTTTCCTCCTTATCATTCAGGAAAGATAAGAAAATTTCAGGGTAGCAAACGTTTTCTAGAATTTCGCTTAAATTCGAACCCATAGCTGATGATAGAACTAGAATAGATATTTTCTGTTTCCTACTTACACGAGCCCATATCCTTGCTTTTCTATCAATCTCTAACTCTAATCTTCCCCCCCAATCTGATATTATTGTGCCAGTATAGACCGAAATTCCGTTATGGTCCAATTCTGACCGATAATAGATACCGGGGCTTTGCAATATTTGATTGATTACAATTCTGTATATTCCATTTACTATAGAAGTTCCCAGGGAATTCATTAGAGGGATGTTTCCAAGAAAAATAATTTGTTCTTGGATATCCCCACTGTTTTTCCAAATTAATCCCGCAGATATATATAATTCAGAGGAATATGTAAGTGATTCATATACAGCATCTTTTTCTTTTATTGAGGGTTCTACCAATTGATATGTTTCCACAAATAATTGAAATTCAATTTCTTGATCTGTATCTTCAATTTTTGGAAACTTTAAAAGTTCTTCTGTTAAGCCACGATCAATGAATCTACAAAACCCTTCAAATTGTATTTGATTCAATCCGGGTAGTGTAGACATTCCTTCATTTCCAACCCCAAGCATTTTGAATTTCCCCATTTATTTTATAGAAAATATCCCACGATTTACTGTCATTCTTCATCGAATCACATGAATAGATTTAGCAATAATGGAATTTCTGTTCTTTTTACTGAATCACATGAAATTTTACCTAACTCCGTCTATGAAATACCTATTATGAAAAGAGGAATAAATAGAAATTTTTACTCAAATTGGAATTTGCAACAAAACAAACAGATAGAATCTAAATTCTAATATAAATGGAAACTAATTGAAAAATTTCACCTAGACTTCGGGGGGGGGGTTAAGAATCTCAAAACAAAAAATGAATTCGATTTCTACTATTATTTATTATGATATTCCATATTCCAATTCGACTGGATACAAAAAAAATGAATTCGGGATTTGCTCGGCTCGATTAGATAAAGATATAATCTAATAATAGATAAAGATATAATCTAATAATCATAAACAATATAGAATTTATTTTTTTAGCACTTAACCTTTTCAATTGTTCAAAAAAGAATTAGAATTCACAAAACAAAGAAGATAGATATTTTTCCCTTTTTTGAATTTGAGAATACGATTGCAGTGCATAAAAAACTTGGATTTATTAAACATGCATAGATCTAACTCCAGCTATAGCTATCTATATATGTCTATGACTTTATTACAGTCGGGATAGCGCATGTCATGTTAATTTTTTTTTTCTATTCAATCTATTTAATGAAAAATTGTCAAAAAAATAGAAGCCCGAGAATTTCTTGAAAATTTTCTATAGTATGGGTATTATATACGAATAAGATACCCGATTAGAGAATATCTGCATAACAATAAAAATTTATGTTCTGGGGTTTACATATATTAACAATTGCTGTTATAATGGAACTGGAGAAGGATTCTTTTTCAATAAAAAAAAGCAATATTGAGTGCTTATGTATCAATTTCTTTTTTTATCTCATTAAGAAAAAACCATTTTAGATTCAGATTCAAGAATTATTCAGTAATTAGTAGTTAACGGTTGCGATTTGTCCCGAAATTTTTGCTTTTGTGATTGAAAGGTATACGTTTGTTTTTTTGAATAGAAAAGAGGAGAGGAGCCCTTTGAAATGAAAAAGGGGATTAAAGAAAACGGAATTTAAGATACAAACACATCAAAAAAGGAAGTTTCGAACCCCCCTTTTTTTGAGGGGAGGGGATATTCTCATATATATATTTTGTATCGTTTTGGCGGCATGGCCGAGTGGTAAGGCGGGGGACTGCAAATCCTTTTTCCCCAGTTCAAATCCGGGTGTCGCCTGATGAATTGAAATAGTTTATTCCGTTTTGTTGATAGAAAACTTTCTATTTTTTTTTTTCAGCGGAAGCAAGCGCGGGAAAAGGACTTTTGAGACTTGTTTGATTCAAAATTCTAAGTATCGGTAGGTTTGTTCCCTAAAACGCAGTAAATCTTTTCGTCTCGGATTCAATGAAAAATTCATTCTAGTAATGAAAAGGAATCAATAAATCTTGAAATGATAGTCTTCACTCCACTACAACTGGAGTGTCAATCTACTAACAAGGTCTTGAATTAGATTGGATAGGGATAGGTTGGGCAGGAAATCTAATTTAATTTTTGGGGAGGGGCTGAAGAAAAACCTGGTATACAGACTCATGTAAAGTATATGAATGCTTCTCGATTTTTTCAATATTAGTTAGATTAATTAAATTGAATATCTAATTGGTTTGCTTTTTTTATATTTATTTTAAAATTTCGAATTTAATATTTTTTAATATTCTTTTTTTTAGTCATATTATTTTATTATTTAATGTATTATTTATTATTTGAATCAAATTCAAAAATGAAATTCTTTCTTTTCGGTAACCTCTAGTCAAAGAATTTCAGAGGTTGTTTTCCGATTATTTTAGATAACGAATCGGGAGACGGTAAGGATTAGATCAAATGGAGATAAGAGATGCAAATACGAGTATGAGTATGGAAAGTAATCTATCTTGATTCTATATTTTTTACTTAATGAAATGGCGGGCAAAATAAAACATAGGTCTTTTTATTCCTACCTGTTAATAACATTCATTGCCTTAATACTTCCTAGGATATCTCTGGATCTTTTTTTTTTATGCTTAATATATATATATATTTCAATTATACTAGAAATCAGATAAGAACTTCTTAGATGTTCTTATTAAATTTATTGCATTGTTTCGTCAATGGTGTTATCCCGGAATCTCTCTTTGACTCTGGACCAACGATTCCACTATTCTTATAAAATTTTTAGTGAAAAAAAAAAGAAAATAATACGATAAAAATTAGTGAATAATAATGAAATAATTCCTTCATATTGATAGAGATAGGAGACAAAAGTTGCATGGATATAGTAAGTCTTGCTTGGGCTGCTTTAATGGTCGTTTTTACATTTTCCCTTTCCCTTGTAGTATGGGGAAGAAGTGGACTCTAAAGATACTACTAATTGAGTTAAGGGATCAAACTGTATCAATTGTTTTATAGCTGAGTTCTGAAAATTTTTAACTATTGAATTTTGTTATTTTATTTATACTCGACTAGATTAATGAAATTCAAATCAGAAGAATAAGAGCAATACAAATCAAATAGATGAAACAAAGAAAAAAATGCCAATGTTATGTACATTCTATATATATCGAATTTCAATTCTATATCTACGATAGATATATAAATATGAAATAACTATTTATAGATTGGTCCATATTAAACCTCTATTTTGATAGAATAAATATAACATAGAGTAAAACGTTATACACAACAATACAATAATAGATAGTATGGTAGAAAGAAATCAAATCTATTTCTTTCTACCATACTATCTGGATTTCATAGAATTCTGCTGATTGTAGTCTGATCATTTCATTTAAAACTAAGATCCGAAATTGAAATCCTTTTTTCATTTTTTTTATTCAATCATTGTCATTGCATTGATAAGAAATAAGAAGTCATGTTTAAGTAAAATTAGTCACTTTGACTTACCGTTTTTACGTAAATTATAAGTAAAAAGGCAGTAGGAACTAGAATGAAGAGTGCAGTAGCAATAAATGCGAGAATATTTACTTCCATAATCTCTATGTTTTCTTTCTCTTTAATTTCTAAAAAATACTTCGGGATTTAATCCCATAGAAATGATAAAACTTTCGTCGGTAAATTCAATGAAATTATATCTCGATAATATCAAATCGGATCAATATCACGAATAACAATATCAGATCTATCAAATCGATTCATCGTCGAGAATTTAATAGTATAACATAGGAAGATCTTTTATCCATACCAAAAAAAATTTCCTTTACTGATACAATCAAAAATTCCCTTTCCTTTTTTCTTTCTTCGTCGGAACCATTATTTTTATCTTAAACTAAAAAAGAAAGGGGATCCCCGTTTGAAATGAAATTATTATTTTTATTCCCTTTCACACACGAAATGAATTGATATCTTTTTTAGATTGGATTTGTATCCATCGGGACTGACGGGGCTCGAACCCGCAGCTTCCGCCTTGACAGGGCGGTGCTCTGACCAATTGAACTACAATCCCAGGGAAAAAATTGTATAACATACACATTCTTACAATTTCATTCAAACCCTTTCTTTTTCTATTTTAGATTCGAACCGTTGTACTGTAACTGCAAGAGGCGAACTTTTATATATATATTGATATCTCTATGAATATGCACTTTAGAGAGATCGACACGGACTACGAGTAATTCGTTCGTTATTGCCAAATCGATTGAAAAATGAAGCAATGAAACAAAAAAGAAAGACTCTTTCGGATCCTGATAGAAATTTATCAAAATACGAATTTGTGTAAAAAATATGTAATACGGAAAAAAAAATAGCACTAGGGATGTATGAAATTTTTATTTTTCCGTATCCGAGCACATCGGTCATTTTCGGAGAACAACAAATGGGTTATATCATTTCATGGTGGATCAGCAAATTTTTGGGCCGAGCTGGATTTGAACCAGCGTAGACATATTGCCAACGAATTTACAGTCCGTCCCCATTAACCGCTCGGGCATCGACCCAGGAAGAATCAATTTCAGTCTTTATTATTGATAATCCCTGATCAATTTCCTTTTGTAGTATCCTACCCCCAGGGGAAGTCGAATCCCCGTTGCCTCCTTGAAAGAGAGATGTCCTAAACCACTAGACGATGGGGGCATACTTGCCCGACCGCCATTATACTATGTTAATAGTATGAACAGTTTTTTGAAATTGTCAATATAAAGGAATGATATGATTCGATCAGAAGGCTCTTTCCATCTTTTAGAATTTTTGATTCATCTTTTAGATTTCGAAATTGTTCATTCCAATCACCAATTGAAAATGGAAATATATATTATTAGAATTAGAATATTATATTCTATATATATTGTATAGATTATATAGTTATATATACATAATATATAATATGGTATAGATTATATAGAAAAATAGAAAAAAGATAAGGAATGTGAAAGAAAACAAAAGAAAGAGAGAATCCTTTCAGCGAATGATTGATTTGCTGGAACTGGCGAGGGATTAAAACCTCATTTCTTTCACTTTCATTCATTGTTAAGAAGATTTGATAAGTATATTTCTATCTCACACTAAGGTGGCAAATAAAAAACGAGAATCAATCTGGAAATTGGGTAAAAGGGATAGGGATCAATAAGTTATTGAAAGTTGTTTTTTTTTTCAATAAGAATTTGGCTGAGGGACAGGACAAATTGAATCCATTTATCAATGATTCGATGAAATATTTGAATTAGTGGGTACATGTATCAATGAAATGAATTTCGTGTTATGATGAGGATGACTTCAATTAAAATCGGTTTTGAAAAAAAAAAGCATTCCATTGATATTTATCAAATCCAATTTCAATAAATCATTTTTTTAACTATTCGTTTATGTCAAATAAAAAATCCAATTTATTGTTCCTTAATGAGTTGCTATGTAAGTAAAATAGATCTATGTATATATATTCTAATCTTCTATGTACATCTATTCTAATCCTATTTCTATAATTTATATAATAAGCATATGCAGTAACAAATAGATGTACTAAACTCATATTGTCTGGTTCCTTAATTCCGGAATTGAATCAAACGGGGCCCTTTTAACTCAGTGTGGTAGAGTAACGCCATGGTAAGGCGTAAGTCATCGGTTCAAATCCGATAGGGGGCTTTTGAGCCTTTTTTTCATAAAAAGCCAACAGCAGTATTCCTATTTGAAGGAAGAATAGAGATATTCTTGATATTTGTAAGAAGTTTCCATTTTTAAAATAAAAGGGAATAGAAAATAGAAAAACTGAGGAATAGTAGAATTGCATTAAAAAATCGAATTCTAATACGTTATTGTTATCATTCTAATGAATTCGAATATAGTAAACTAATTCTAGTTAGAAAGTGAAATTATTATTTCTAAAATATTATTATTTATATACTATATATATATTATATATATTATTATATATTTTTCTTTTTTTAGAATGTGATATCTCCTTTTATTTTCATATATTCCTATTTTCTATTATTCCAATCAAAAAATGGGAAAGATTCTAAAAAAAGTAAGTGGACCTAACCTATTGAATCATAACTATATCTACTATTCTGATATTCAAATTCGATAGAAATGAAATTCGAACAGTGGATCTTTTTTTGTTTTTAATACTGGTTTGGACTCCGCAAGAATCTGTCGATATTTCTGATTAAATCTTCTTCTTCCTAGAGGTTCTATTGGAATAAATTGCTATTCCTCTCCTCCACGTAGAAGTATTCTAAGTTCTAACATACAAGTCATTTGACTTTAAAATATCTTTTTTCCGAATACCAGAAAAGATCCATTTACATTTCTATTATTTCTTTAAGATATGATATATCTATAGAAATAATAGAAAAATCAATCAAATCATGACTTCGCGTATCAAATATTTTCTTTTCATATCTATGCATACGAGATTTTTAAGGCAATTAATGGATGCGAGAAAGAAACTTTCACTTACTCTTATTATTAAAAAAATTCCATACAATATTAAAGAACCTGACAGATATATAAAAAAAAGTAAATAGAAAAAATATTTGAATTTCTTACCTCAATCTGCAGTATACTTTAGAGTTTTTTTAATCTGAAAGAAAGTAAAATAGAACAAAGAAGACAATAAAAGAAAAAATGTAAAATAGAAAGTAATAAAATATACGATCCTCTCGTAGTTTCCTAGACATAGAAATTCGAAGAATATATAAAACAATTGTTTTTATTTCACAAACAAGATTCAAGAATAATATTTTTTGATAAAAGGCGAGTGGTATGTCTGGGGATCTACTAGTAACGAGAGTGAGAAAAGGGATCATTTGTTTCTTGAACTGTTCTTAAAAAGAATTTATTTCTCGGATTTACGGGTCATAAGACAATTCCGGATTCATGGCTTAGGGGATTTTTAAGAATAGAAAGGAATAACCGAATTAAGTTGATGGATTTGACCTAGGTATCAATAGACCAAAAAAGGATTTTTCTATTCGAA